AAGATTGCCCATCTTTTCTTTCATTTCCGGAGAAATACGATCGGGGGGGGCTAATTCGAATCCCTCAGGTAAAATAAGAACGGCCCCCACATTCAAAGACCCCCTTTTCCCATTAGAAAGAACCTGTTTCAGTTGGATATCATAAGGAATTCTAACAACCGCTTCAAATACAGTATCAGGAAGTACCGCTTGTGGAACCTCAATATCCACGGGCTTATTAGCTAAATGACAATTGGCGCATACAATACGCCCAGTCGCTTCTCGTGGATTTTCATAACTCTGTTGTGCAAAAATGGGATATGCATGTGAAATAGATGTCCGAGTTATTACATATATAAATATAATGATCGATACGGAAATGGATCGAGTCATCTGTTCCTTTATCCAAGAAAAGATATTTCTATTTTGCATGGTCCAATCATTGATCCCGAAAATTTCTACAATAAATTGGGTAGGTTGCTAGTAGAGTTCCCTATCCACGATTCTGCTATTTTACTGGAATCCAGGGGGAATTTCCTGGATGGGTAGAAACATAAAGAATGAGTAAGATTTTTAATGGTTTGTTTATGTACGAAGTAAAAAACATTATGATTAGATTTATATCAGCGGACCATTCTTTAATCATTCATTGAATGATAAATCACTACAAGTGACGGAGATACACGATTTAAATAACGGAAGATCAAATATTTTAAAATTGTATCTAGAATGACTGGAAAGGTGGAAACAAGACCAGATATAATCTGATTATTATGAGAAAATCCAAAATCCTTGTAGACAGAACCAATCATTAGTTCCCAGCCGTGAGGCGAGTGGAATCCGATACATAAATCAGTTAATAAAAGAATAGAAAAAGCCTTTATTGTGTCGCTTAAGTTATAGAGAAATTCCCGAACCCAAGAATTAATAATAACAAGTTCTTCATTACCCAGAATAGAATAACCGCTTAGAATAGCGAAACTTATTATATTTATCGAAAAATGTAAAACAGTATGGATATGACCCTCATTGTACATCTTGACCAATTGTATCGTTTCTTTGTGCATTCCTATACGAAGCTTTTGTATATGTGTATCCGGGTACTCCTTTATCATTTCGTCCAAAAGGAAGAGTTCTTCTAATTCTATGAATTTTTCTAGAACGTTCTTTTCTTGAATATCATTCAAAAAAACTTCGGATTGCCCATCATTCCACCAATTAGTAACCAAAGATTCCATACTTTTCTTAAATGAGAGAGAAATCCACCAGGGCAAAAAGACTATAGATGTAAGATATAGAAGGGGGTTGAATGCTTTCCTTTTTGGCATTTTGAATCTGTGAATTGTTAATGAAACCACCTCATTCCTCGACTCTATCCAATCTGATATTTCCATAAGGCACGAGTTCTATAACCTATAGCAAGGTATTGAATCCATAGACCTATTCCCTTTTTTAATTGATTGGTTAGTGCTTGGATCTGGAAACAATATTTTGTTTGATTATTTCTTCATTCGAAGCAATTGCATCCTTTTCGATGAATGCCCGAATGCGCCGCGCCACTTCAAGTCAAGAAATGCATATTTTTTGGATTTAGAGGCAAAAGAACCCCCTGGATCAATTATTTCGAAAAATTTCGCTGGCTACCCATAGCCCGGGAATCGTTGAGGGAAATTTCGGAAAAATATTGATATGATGAAATAAAAAACGAGTAGCAAAAAGAGAGAAATAGAATGATTATGTTATAGTTACAATCCAATCTTTTGATCATCAAAAAAAGAAAGGATAAAAAGAAACATCGATTGACAAAACAAAAATTCAATTAAAAGATATGATCCATCTATATCTAACATATCAATTCAAAAATATTGGAACAAAAAAGATGAATTATATTATATAGTCTGAATTGTTCATATATGTGTGATGAACCCACGCTTAGTATACTTGTTACTAGTATGAAAAAATGGAGTTGATTTCAATATGCATAAATTTTTTTTGGTGGAAAAACCCACTTTCATTTTATTTTTTTGGTTGTTCCATATGCGTCTGCTTTTGCTCGAATGAGCGCCCTGAAAAAACGGAAGTTGTTATATAACAACAAACATAATTCATGAGGTCCTTATTCAATACTGCGAAAGCATTCATTCTTGAATTAATTTCAAAATACTTCAATTGGTACGCTCAAAAAAGAGGCCAATTCCGCAGCCTTTTGTTCAATTTCTCGTGGAGTCAAATTCTCATCAGTACGAGTCAAGGGAACGGCACCCTGGCCTCTGATTTCCATATAAAGTACGCGCCGAGGATAAATACCTTCTTTAACCTCTATTCTAATCGACTGAATATCTTTCATAAGGAATCGAAGGAAGATGCGACGATTTCTTCCAGGGAATCCCCAACGAAAAATACACACTATTCCTTTTTTTCTATCAAATCTATCATAACCACTACCTACATTCCACGAAATTGTGCACCACAAATAGGAGCTAATGAACAGACCCGCGATCCCATAGAAAGACATCACGATCCCTTGTGGAAAAAAAAGGATTTGCTGAGAAGGAAATAGGGATATCAGATTCCTACCGAGGTAGCTAGAAGTTCCAACCAATAAGAATCCCAGTGAACCTAAAAAAAGGATACAGGCCCAACAGAAATTACTTATTTTTCGAGACCCCGTTATAAGTTCTATCCATATACGTTCTGATCGCCAGTTCATACTAGATCCAGTTGTTTCATTTTATTGTAATTGAGAGAATAACCCAAATGAATTTTACTTTATTTTTTTTTTTGTTCCCGAGGTAACTCTCATCAACTAGCACTATTATTATGATGTGAACCATTAGTAGTAATTCATCGAATCAGTTAGATATAAAAAAATATCCCCTTCATATGATCCCACTATGGATATCTACATACTATGGATATCTACATATAGATACCCTTACTTTCCATTTCATCCATCTGCTGACGCTGATCCATTTAAAAATAGATATAATGCATTGATCCATATATCATGTTTCCACGTGCATAACATAACAGCCCTTTCGTTTGTGTTCGGGAGAATAAACATGTTGTGCCCTATATCCACTAAAAAAATAGATATCTGTATTATGATCCAAGTCGGAGTCTTGAAAAAAAAATGGATGAGATTGGGTCCCGTCGAATCTAGACAATCTTGTTTTTTTGAACATGAAGAGATAGAGAAGCCATTGCAATTGCCGGAAATACTAGACCCACTAAAGGCACAAAAAAGGAGGGTAAGTTGAAAGTTGTCATAGAATGGATACCTCGATTTAATATTTGTACCTGTTATAAAGATATCTTATGATAAGTATATCTATTATCAGTATATAATAATAGGTATAGGTACAAGAAATGTAGAACTAAATAAGTGTACCTATTCACCTTTCTATATATTTATTATTATTGTTCTCTTATACTTATCGTCGAAGAAATACCAAAAAAGTTTCTTACAAGTTATCAAAGGATTCGTTAGAATCCGATGCAACAGGGATTCCTAGTAAAAAGAGGAAGTTGTCGGGGAATATAATATATATAAATAAATGCAAGATTCCTATTCTATATTTTCTACATTTGAATTATTCAATATTTATAATAATACGTAACGTAATGTAATAAGGGAACATTAATTCTTTATTTTACTAATTTAGGGTAAGAATTAACTCTTTTATCTTGTTGATAGAGTCTTCCTGATTACTAATCATGAATTTAGGTAGAAATAAAACGGATCTGGCGGAAATAAGAAAAGGTGATTATCAACAACTTCTGATCCTTTATACAATTAGATCTTATAACCTCAAGTAAAACTAAAGCTCCATGCTTATTATTTTTATTTTTACTTTGATTACTATAAACTAAATACTTGTGCACCTCAAATAAAAAATAAAAATAACTGAATTAAATGATCTACTTGATTGAATTTTTATCCAAGGGAAAGAAACCGTGAAGATGAAATAACTCACTCAGAACACTTTTTAAAGGATTACGTGGTACAATTGGGTCGAATAAGCCCTTATGGAATAAATACTCAGCTTCTTGTGAACCATCAGGTACTGTCTTATTCAATGTTTGTTCAATTACCCTTTTACCCGCAAATGCAATGTAGGCATTAGGCTCGGCAAGAATGATATCTCCCAACATACCAAAACTGGCGGTCACTCCACCGGTTGTAGGAGATGTAAGGATTGATACGTAGAATAACTTTTTATTTGATTGATAATTATATGAAGCTGAAGATATTTTAGCCATTTGCATCAAGCTCAAACTTCCTTCTTGCATGCGCGCTCCTCCGGAAGCACACACTATAATAAGAGGTAGAGATCTATTAGTAGCATATTCGATCAAACGGGTGATTTTCTCGCCTACTACGGATCCCATACTGCCCCCCATAAATTGAAAATCCATAATCCCAATTGCTATGGAAATCCCGTTTAGTTGACCTATGCCTGTTTGAACAGCCTCAGTTAACCCTGTCTTTTTTTGATAAGAATCAATACGATCTTTATAAGGTTCCTCCTCCGAATGAAATTCAATGGGGTCCACGGAAACCATGTCCTCATCCATAGCATCCCAAGTGCCTGGATCAATCAAAAGTTCGATTCTTTCTGAACTACTCATTTTCAAATGATATCCACATTGTTCACAAATATTCAGTTTTAACCTAAAAAATTTCTTATAATTTAATCCATAACAATTTTCGCATTGAACCCACAAATGCCTGTATTTTTTGCTTATATCGAGATCATTGTATTTTCCTATCATATCGAAATCACTTCCATTTGCGCTAGTTTGTATACTGAAACTCTCACTGTCAATACTATTTACGCTTTCACTACAAATGTAACTATAAATGTAACTTTTACTGTAATTATCGCTACCGCTTGAAATGTAACTATCAATATTGATTTCAGAACGAAGATAATTCTCAATGCAACTAGTAATGTGATTATTCCAACTATATTTAGTATCGTACATGTAACGATCATAGTAGTGATTGCCACTCTTAG